GTAATGTCAGAATTTTATATTTCTAGATATAATTCCTTCATCTATTCACTTGATCTTTTTTCTATCCATCTTATATCAATAAGATAGATTAAGGGGCAGTAGTAGAGAAAGTTATACAAAGCTATATACGAGTCATCCCCCCCTCGTTTTTTGTATTTCATTGATTGAATTTAAATTTCGTTTGATTAAGACGAAGTTCCGTAAAAACCTCCGCTTTCTTTGAAATATCATGAACAGTTCCTGTAGGTTGAGCTCCTTTTTCAAGGAAATATAGAATAGCAGGAACATTTGAATAAGTTTGATTCTTTATCGGATCATAAAAACCCACTTTCCGAAGATCTCTTCCTTCTCTTCGGGATCGAGCATCAATTGCAACGATTCGATAGACGGCTCATTGGGATAGATGTAGGTGAACAATACCCCCCCCCCCTAGAAACGTATAAGAAGTTTTCTCCTCGTACGGCTCGAGAAAAAATGATTCAAAGTTATGTCGATGTATAGAATTCCAATGGCAAATAGATCTATAAAATCATCAAATTCATTAGACTATGATTTAATTTAAGTCCTTTTTTTTGTTCTTCTTTCCCCAAAAATATAAAATCATTCGTACTCATAACTCAAGTTGGATAACTCTCAAATAGCTCAAAGGACAACCCTTAGGCATTTCATTTATTGAGCGGTCTCTAACCCCCTTTTTGTTTGTCTCGTTTAAAATCTATTGTATTCGTCATTCTGATCCTAATCCTAGTTTTTGAGACAATTGAAAACGGTGTTTCCTTGTTCCGGGATCCTTTATTTCTGTTTTAAATCATTGGGTTTAGACATTACTTCGATGATCCTTAATCCTTTCAAAATGGCAGCAACATACCTTTTTTTTGTGATTTATTTTTATCAAAGAATCATACGAACGGTTGATTCCCGCACGATACACTTTTGATTGAAAGTGTTCTACAAATTCAAACAAATTTTCTTTTTGGATTTTAAACTTGCTTGAATTGTATCCTTTATCGAAGATATACTTACAAAGTATTTCCAACTTCTTGATTGGCACTAACCCTAGATCCTTGCCCCCGAGAAATGAATCAATACTTTCTACTCGAGCTCCATCATGTACTATTTACATTACAACCCAACAAAAAAAGAAAAGAGGGGTTCTTCTAGTGGAGCAGAACAAACGATGTCGAGCCAAGAGCACCTTCATTCCTATATAACTATATAATAAAATTTGAATATAAAAAAATGGTGGGTGTAAAAATCCACAACTGATCATGTCCTTCAAGTCGCACGTTGCTTTCTACCACATCGTTTCAAACGAAGTTTTACCATAACATTCCTCTAGTTTGGAGCCGGTATGTAATTGATTCAATTATGGAACCATGAATAGTCATTGTTTTAGTCGGTACATAGTAATCTATACTTGTTTCTTTTTTTTTATGGATGTGTAGATATTTTTCTGAAGATGTCTCATCAAGAATTCAACTTAATCCCGTATTTTATTGTATGAATGCAACATTTTTTATTATATCTTCTTATATCTATAATCTAGATAGATTATCTATCTATAAAATGATTTATATTTTTATATCTTTTATACCTATAAAATTACATATAAATATAAAATTAGATATTCTAATATCTATAATTTATCTATAATATATCTATAATATATAAATAGTATAATAATAGAATATCTATAATATATAAATAGTATAATAATAATAGAATATCTATAATTATATATATATTATTATAAATATTCTAAAATAATTATAGATATGATAAAATATAATATTATTATATATTTTATAATACATAATATAATAGACATTTATATTTATATATTTATAAAAATTTTTATAAAAATCAAATTTATATAAAAATAAAAGGATACAAATATAAAATAAATGAGTTATTTTTGAATCTGCATCTTCAAGTGACACAATAGGATAGATTCATCAATCTAATACTTCTTCAAGTACGAAAGACTAATCTAATAATAAATCATTACAAATATTTAATTGAAAAAATTGACTACTTCGACATCATTACATCATTATTTGAGTTGAATAAAGTTTTACAAACAATAAAAAAAACCGCATTTGATCCTTATAAATAAGAGAGATAAATCCATGTTTCGTTTTGAACTGAACCAACAATGATTTAAAGCAAATAGATAGATCAAAAACAAATCCAATTTCTCTTCGTTTTTTTTCGTGAAGAAGATTTAGATCCTTATTCTTTCATATGATTGATAAAATAAGAACCGAAAGAATAGGAGATTTCTGTATCTTAGACTGAACAATTGTTACTGGAAGTAATTATGGATATTCTATGTGAAATATTTTAATTTAAAAAATTTTAAAGATCATAAATCTTTTTCACGAAAATCGAAACCTCATTGTCGCTGAAATAGAACGATAATAAATACATACATCTAAAAATTTCCTTCCTCATTTTTTAGGTATTTTGTTATATTTTGTTTGACTTGAGGTTCAGTAATCTTTCTGTAATTTTTCCATAAGAATCTTTCCATAAAGTAAAAAGTAAATAGAATGTATGAATTGCCCCGTCTGAATTGTTACATAGATTTACAATAATAGATTTACAATAATTCATTAGAGCCAAAGACGAAATACCTAAAACTGAGGTTCAAAGAAAATGGATTTGTTACATATGTAACTTGATTGTTTGTTAATGAGATTTGTACAGACACCGATATTGAAATTGATACCTTCCACTACTGATCTATTTACTGATCTATTTCACAAATAATATGGGATGATGAATCATAAATAAAAAAAAAGATCCTCTTTTACGGGATGCTAGACTATCTTGTCTAGGTACAAAGCCAAACGAGTCTTTGTTCCTATTTTTATTTTAGTTTCCCCTAACCTAGCCTTAAGAGATTTAATCCCATTAATTGAATTCCATTAGTACCAAGAAAACCCTCTTGTTTATTTTTTAATAAAACAATCCACAGAGAATTAATAATTAGGCTACCTCATTTAAGGGATAGGGAATAATAGATAGGGAATATAGAGGCTTTTCTTTCGGATTTCGATCTAGAATGCATCATTGAGAATGCAAATGGATATGAGACGTAAGGTTTTTCTAAGTAACTAACCTTCAATATGAAGGGGATGGGCATAGAATCAAAGGCCCCTCCGACTTTTAAAGCAATCTTTATTCTGATATAATTGGTATGCTCTGGGACGGAAGGATTCGAACCTCCGAATAGCGGGACCAAAACCCGTTGCCTTACCACTTGGCCACGCCCCATTTAGATTTCTAGTCGACACTAATAAACACTAATATTGTTATTAGTCGTTCGTCAATTCCAGTCCAAATATTTATGGAATAGATTAGATTGTTGCTAGGATTTTGACACGTATAGACATAGAATTAAACTGAATTTATTGATCATTACATATAATTCAATTAAGATATTTATGAAAGTATGATTTCTTCTATTCTCTTTTGAGACTTGAAGTATTCTTGATTGGGTTAGTTAAAAGAAAAAGAAGGATTTTTTGGTCTACCCTACTTTATTCTTTTTTCCCTTATATCAATACCATATCAATAACTCAATCAAAATTCAATTATCTCCAAGAACAAAATGTTTGTTATGCTTAATATCTTTAGTTTGATCTGTATCTGTCTTAATTCTGCCCTTTATTCGAGTAATTTTTTCTTCGCCAAATTGCCCGAAGCCTATGCTTTTTTGAATCCAATCGTAGATGTTATGCCAGTCATACCTCTGTTCTTTTTTCTCTTAGCCTTTGTTTGGCAAGCCGCTGTAAGTTTTCGATGAAATATTTAATACTGCCCTAGAAAAATTCATGATTTCTTCGAGAAAAAAAATTCTAACAATTGATAAGATTAGAAAAATCTTAGATTATGAACCCTCAATTAAAACATTGAAAGTCAAAGTATCGGATAGTCGCAATAAATCTGTATCACCTCATTCTAACCCTTTCCTTTTTCCAGTGAAAGGCACTATTAATTAGGGTCCCCCACAATATCTAATTGTGGGTATGAAAGAAAATTTTGGCAATGAAAGACTCTTAATTACAAATGATTTTTTGAAAATGCTTTTCCATTTCTAGAAACTACTTCTCATGTCTTGGTGTCAAAATAGGAGTCAAAATAGGATATGTGGTATAAAAATGGAAAATCTATTCTCTTTTTCCCAAAAAATGATCTTGGAGATTGTGTAATGCTTACTCTCAAACTCTTCGTTTACACAGTAGTGATATTCTTTGTTTCTCTCTTCATCTTCGGATTCCTATCTAATGATCCGGGACGTAATCCTGGGCGTGAAGAATGAAGAATAAAAAATAAAGGCATTTTCCTTACTTGATTTTCAAATTTTCTTCGGATTTTATCTATTCCACACCTTTAACTATGAAAAAAGAAAAAGGGTTCGAGAAATTCGAAAGATAAATAAAATATCAATTCATCAATGGAAACGGAAAGAGAGGGATTCGAACCCTCGGTACGAATAACTCGTACAACGGATTAGCAATCCGCCGCTTTAGTCCACTCAGCCATCTCTCCCATACATAAAGTAAAGATTGAAAAAGTCTTTCTTTATCTTTCTTTATTATTTTTTTATCTCTTTTTATTATATAGATATATACAACTTTTATCAGCAATTCCAATTCCATAAAGTAAGGGCTCGAAAAATATATTTCCAATAGAAATATAGAAAAAAAAAGAATCTTTCTTTGAGTTTGTTCAAAAGGGCCTTTTTATTTTATTCCCACGGCCCGGATAGGTACTGACCTATCCAGGCCCTTTTTTGTTCCAATGAATCATAGATAGAAAAAAATTTATCTGATTTGAAAACAAAAATGCTTGTTATTAAAGCAACAACAATAATAAGAAGAACTATTTCCATTCCTATGATATAGAGTCAAAATAGAATCAAAATGTGAGTTCTTCTTATTATTTTATAATTCTTTTTTTCTTGTTTTTTTCTTTACTATTTACATTTACTT